AAAATATGAAAATATCTTCAAGTGTTGAGGGAATTGCATGTATAAAGATTCAAAAAAGAACCGACTTGATTCAAGTCATAATCTATATGGGATTCCCAAAGTTATTAATAGAACCTCGAAAAATCGAAGAATTACAGATAAATGCCCAAAAAGAACTTAATGCTGTGAACCGCAAACTAAACATAGCTATTTCACGAATTTCAAACCCTTACGGACACCCTACTATTCTTGCAGAATTTATAGCAGGACAATTAAAAAATAGAGTTTCATTTCGCAAAGCAATGAAAAAAGCTATTGAATTAACTGAACAGGCAGGTACAAAAGGAATTCAAATACAAATTGCAGGGCGTATCGACGGAAAAGAAATTGCACGTGTTGAGTGGATCAGGGAAGGTAGAGTGCCTCTACAAACCATTCGAGCTAAAATTGATTACTGTTCCTATACAGTTCGAACTATATATGGGGCATTGGGTGTCAAAATTTGGATATTTGTAGACGAGTAAAAGGCCGGTATTTATTTGATATCAATCAAGTATATATAAGAAAAAATTTTTCTTTCATTCTTTTTTTTGTATGTTATGTTAAATCAAAACAAAAAACAAGAATTCTATAAGGTTGAATAAAAATTCAATTAATCATTTGAGTCGATATAATTGCTATGCTTAGTGTGCGACTCGTTGGTTTTTTTAGGATTATAGTAAAAAATAAAGACCAGCCCGTAGTCATAGTATGAACTAATAACCAACTCATCCTTTCGCATTATCTGGATATAAGGAATCAGTCGCGATATGATATATTAGTCATATCATTGTAGCAACTGAAAAAAAAAAAGAAAAACCTATTTGATTATGAGTTGTAAAACAAGAAAAGTAAAGTATGTGGATAAATGGAAAGGTGAGAGAAAGAGATAAAAAAATTAATGATATAAAATTCCAATATGTAAGGTCAATAATTCATTTCATAAAGGGAAATGTAATAAAGCATTAATACTGATTGAGCTCTAATTAAAGAAAATTGTTCTATGTAAGAATAAAAAAAAAATAAAAAAATCAAGAGCCCTGAGTCAATAAAGACTGAGAGAGTTGACTCAAGAACAAATTTAATTAAGGGCTCCATTGTAGAATTTAGACCTAACCATTAATCGCGAAGAGATGGGAACGACAGAACCCGTGATTGCATAAGATTCTATTACAAATGAATCCTAATTATTCATTGGGTAGGATGGCGGAACAAACTAAAAACCAATTCATTTAAGGCATGGCATGAACTAATCCTATAAACTGAATATTAAATAGAGTAAACATTCGCCCGCGAAAATTTATAGGATTTCTAAATTGTAGACAATCTAATAAAAGGCCAAACAAAATAAAGATTTGTTAAAACCTGATAATAAACCGAATTTTATAGAATTCTAGATTGAATGCATTTTTTTTATCTCAAAAAAGGAAGATAGGAATTTCTAATAGATTATGCTCGTATGATTTAATATATTGTTTCCATATATTATTCATTAAATATAAATAGATGTATATTTTTTTATAATCGTTTCATTCGCGAGGAGCTGGATGAGATGAAACTATCATGTCCAGTTCTGTAGTAGAGATGGAAGTAATAAACAACCATCAACTATAACCCCAAAAGAGCCCGATTTCGTAAACACCATAGAGGCAGAATGAAAGGAATATCTTTTCGAGGTAATCATATTTGCTTTGGTCGATATGCCCTTCAAGCGCTTGAACCAGCTTGGATCACATCTAGACAAATAGAAGCAGGACGACGAGGAATGACCCGAAACGCACGCCGCGGCGGAAAAATATGGGTACGTGTATTTCCAGACAAACCAGTTACCGTCAGACCTACAGAAACACGTATGGGTTCAGGAAAAGGATCTCCCGAATATTGGGTAGCTGTCATTAAACCGGGTAGAATACTTTATGAAATGAGCGGAGTACCAGAAAATATAGCCAGAAAAGCTATTTCAATAGCGGCATCAAAAATGCCTATACGAACTCAATTCATTATTTCAGGATAGGAGTGTAGAACCAAAAGAAATAGGATGAAAAAAACAATTGTAGGTTTCTTTTTTTCTTTTGAAAAAACAATATTTCTTTTTTTTACGTCGCCTTTGCATTGAAACAAGAGATAAAAATGATATGATTCAACCTCAAACCCATTTGAATGTAGCGGATAACAGCGGAGCCCGAAAATTGATGTGTATTCGAATTCTAGGAGCTAGTAATCGACGATATGCTCAACTTGGTGACGTTGTTGTTGCTGTAATCAAGGAAGCAATACCAAATACACCACTCGAAAGATCAGAAGTGATCAGAGCCGTAATTGTACGTACTTGTAAAGAACTCAAACGTAAAAATGGTATGATAATACGATATGATGACAATGCTGCGGTTGTTATTGATCAAGAAGGAAATCCAAAAGGAACTCGAATTTTTGGGGCAATTGCCCGGGAATTAAGACAGTTAAATTTCACTAAAATAGTTTCATTGGCGCCTGAAGTATTATAAGATTAGGCCATAATAGAGTTTCTAGTATTTGAATGAAATTGATTAAGTAGTAGATTTAAGTTAATTTAGTAGATTGTTTGTGTCTCACGTATATGCCTTTAATAATTCATAAATGTTTAAAAATTCAGAAAAAATGAAAAAAGAGCATGTTGATTATATCAAAATTCGGGAACAACTAAAATCTTAGTTTATTATGAGTAAAGACACTATTGGTAACCTACTAACCTATATACGAAATGCTGACATGAATAAAAAAAGAACAGTTCGAATACCATATACTAACATCGGTGAAAACATTGGTAAAATCCTTTTACGAGAAGGTTTTCTTGAAAACATGAGGAAACATCAGGAAAGCAACAAATGTTTTTTAGTTTTAACCCTACGACATAGAAGAAATAGGACGAGACCAAATAGAATTGTTTTAAATTTAAAACAGATCAGTCGACCCGGTCTACGAATCTATTCTAACTATCAAGGAATCCCGAGAATTTTAGGCGGGATGGGGATTGTAATTCTTTCTACGTCTCGAGGTATAATGACAGACAGAGAGGCTCGACTAGAAAGAGTCGGTGGCGAAATTTTGTGCTATATATGGTAATCTTTATGATATCCCAATTAGATATGGAGCTCTCAGATTTGTGACACAAGAGAAGAAGTGGGATTACGCCTACCACATTAGTTGAGACCCCACCCCAAACGAAAGAACAAAAACGGGTTTATTACAGTTTAATTTCGGCTCGTGGAGATACAATATAACTTTCCAACGGCATGCTCTTGATTTGGTTAGATAATGAAAATAGGATTCTTGATTATGTTTCAAAATGCATTCGACATAATGAATTTTTACATAAATTATACAGAACTATCAGTAAATACAGTAAAAATTGAGGAAAGTCATTATGACTCAACCAGAGGGCGTATAATTTATTGACTCTGAAACAACGATTAGAATGATTAGTGAAGTGATAGTGATTAGGAGGTTTTTCTCAATTTCAACATTTATTTCGTGGAGATACAATACAATTCGAAATTCAAAATTTCAAGAAATTTATTTTCTTCCAATAAAAAGATTCAGAATTAAGTTAAGGAACGACCAATATGAAAATAAGAGCCTCCGTCCGCAAAATTTGTGAAAAATGTCGGCTGATCCGTAGGCGAGGACGAATTATAGTAATTTGTTCGAACCCTAGACATAAACAAAGACAAGGATAATTTTTAGAAAAAAGAGGGGTACTCCATAAATCTAAAGTACCCAACGTCCAAATAAATACAAAAAAGGATCTGTTTTGACATGAAATGGATATATCCATACCATATCTCTGACTTAAATTTATGAGACGATAAAATATGGCAAAACCTATACCAAGAACTCGTTCCCGTAAGAATAGACATATGGGGTCGCGTAAAAATGCGCGTAGAATACCAAAGGGAGTTATTCATGTTCAAGCAAGCTTCAACAATACTATTGTAACTGTTACAGATGTACGCGGGCGGGTAATTTCTTGGTCCTCCGCCGGTACTTGTGGATTCAAGGGTACAAGAAGAGGGACACCCTTTGCCGCTCAAACCGCAGCAGGAAATGTTATTCGGACAGTAGTGGATCAAGGTATGCAACGAGCAGAAGTCATGATAAAAGGCCCGGGTCTCGGAAGAGATGCGGCATTAAGGGCTATTCGACGAAGTGGTATACTATTAAGTTTCATACGAGATGTAACCCCTATGCCACATAACGGCTGCAGGCCCCCTAAAAAAAGACGTGTATAAAAATAAACATTGGGGGTATTTCAAGAGAAATAAACAATTCAATGATTTTATCAAATAATATTACTATGTTTCAAGAGAAAGTAATAGTTTCTACTCGGCCACTACAGTGGAAGTGTGTTGAATCAAGAGCCGACAGTAAGCGTCTTTATTATGGACGCTTTATTCTGGCTCCACTTATGAGAGGACAAGCAGATACAATAGGCATTGCGATGCGAAGAGCTTTGCTTGGAGAAATAGAAGGTACTTGTATTACATGCGCAAAATCCGAGAAAATACCACATGAATATTCTACCATAGCGGGCGTTCAAGAATCCGTACATGAAATTTTAATGAATTTGAAAGAAATAGTATTGCGAAGTAATCTGTATGGAACCTGTGATGCGTCTATTTGTATCAAGGGTCCTGGATATGTAACTGCTCACGATATCATCTTACCACCTTCCGTGGAAATCGTTGATAAGACACAGCATATAGCTAACTTAACAGAACCAATTAATTTCTGTATTGAATTACAAATCGAGCGAAATCGCGGATATCGGATAAAAACACCAAATAATTTTAAAAATCTAAGTTATCCAATAGATGCTATATTCATGCCTGTTCGAAATGCAAATTATAGTATTCATTCTTATGTGAATGGAAATGAAAAACAAGAACTACTTTTTCTCGAAATCTGGACAAATGGAAGTTTAACTCCTAAAGAAGCACTTCATG